ATAAAAATAAGATTCTTTCAATATCCAAATTATCTTTCATACCCACCAATTTATTATTACAATTAGTTATTGTGGGGGACCCACTAAGGTCCTTGTTCACTGGAAATGGAAGGTCAAAATGATTAAATGAAATGATTCAGATTCATCGCGCCTATCGAAGAATTTCTATGTTTGAATCGAGGGTTCTTAAAATAAGACTTATCTGATCTTATAAATTGTTAGAATTTCTTTTTTTAGTGAATAAATCCTGAATGTTTATGGGACAGTATTCAAATTAAAGATCTCATCGAAAACTTACAGCAGCTTGCCAAACAAGGGCTAAGAGAAAAAAGAGCACAGGTATGACTGGCATAAAATCTATGATTGGATTGAAAAAAGCGTAAGCCTCGGGTAATTTAGCAAAGAAAAAACTACTCGAATGAAGGGCAGAATTAAGACAGATACTGATCAAACTAAAGATATTAAGCATAACAAAACATTTCATTCTTGAGGATAAATTGTATTTTGATTGAGTTATCGATATAAGGGAAAAATTAAGAAAGTGAAAAAAAAAATCCTGCTTTTTTTGACGCACCCAATCAAAAATCCTTACATTCTCACACGAAAATAGAAGGAACCATACTTTCATACAATATCTTAATTGAATTCTATATAATGATCAACAAATTCAATTTAATTTTACAACTACACGTGTCAAATCCTAGCAACAATCTAATGGATTGCATTCATAGTGGGGTGGGAATTGACGAACGACCAATACCGATATTAGTGTTTATTAGCGTTTCATAAAAAGAAAAATGGGGCGTAGCCAAGTGGTAAGGCAGCGGGTTTTGGTCCCGCCATTCGGAGGTTCGAATCCTTCCGTCCCAGAGCATCCCGGTTTTATCATAATATAGTTAAAGAATGTTCTTAATAATTTTCTAAATCTTCTATTTGTGATTGAGGTAAGATGGGAACGGGGATGAATGTATAATATAATTCAAAAAAAGAATGGGCTCTTCCGCGTATGCATGTCTGGCTCATAGTCATATTGAAGTTACTTAGATAAACCTTACGTCCTATATTTATTTAGATTTAATTTGTTTTATTTCACTTTGCTGCATTCTTAATCGAAATGTGAAAGAAAAACCTCTAAAATTCCCCAACTTCCTTATGTTACTTTATATATTTCTTATTTAAAAATAGGGTGAATTCCCTCTTGATCCCGAATTCTAAAATGTTTCATTCAGAAAATAGGGGGTTAACAAAATAGAATCCTGAGACTTCTCCAGATAAATATCCACCCGTACCTTATAGAATAAAATATAGATTACATTACTATGTTCCGATTGGGCCAATGACTATTCATGATTCCATATTGAATCAATTCCATACCGGTTCCAATTGAGAGAAATGTTATGGTAAAACTTCGTTTAAAACGATGTGGTAGAAAGCAACGTGCGACTTGAAGGACATGATCGGTTGTGGATTTTTGTATCCATCATTTTTATATAAGGTGCTTTTTACTCGACATAATTTGTTCTGTTCTACTATAACTCCTATTTAGTTTTAGTTCTGTTGTAAGTAAATAGTACACAGTGGAGCTCGAGAAGAAATGATTGATTCATTTCTCAGAGGCAAGGATCTAGGGTTAGTGTCAATCAATAAGTTGTTTCAACTTCGTAAGTATATCTTTGATATAGAAATTGAAAGGATCCAATTCCTATAAAAGTGACTTTTGGATTAAAAATTTTTATTGGAATTGAGAAAAACTATTTTGATCAAAAGTGTATCACATGGGAATCAATCGTTCGTATGATTCTTCGATAGAAAGAAATAAAAAAAGGTATGTTGCTGCCTTTTTGAAACGATTAAGGATCACCGAAGTAATGTCTAAACCCAATGATTCAAAACAAAGATAAAGGATCTCGTAACAAGAAAACGCCCTTTCAATTGTCTCAACAATTCAATTGGAGCCAAATCAAATTAAAGAATCAAAAAATTTTATTAGAAACGAGACAAAAAGAGGTTTAGAGACAGCTCAATAAACGAAATGCCAAGGCTCTAAGGAGTTTCCTTTTAACTCTTTGAGAATTATCCAACTTGAGTTATAAGTACGAATGATTTTTGGGGAAAAGCGGGAAGGAAGAAGAATAAACGAATCAAATCATAGTCTAATTTATTTGATTTGAGGATTTTAGAGATCTATTTGTCACTCTATTCTATCACTCTATAATAGAAAGAGACATAAATTCTAAATCTATAGAAATTCATTCTTTATAGAGCCGTACGAGGATAAAACCTCCTATACGTTTCTAAGGGGGGCATTGTTCATCTACATCTATCCCAATGAGCTATCTATCGAATCGTTGCAATTGATGTTCGATCTCGAAGAGAAGGAAGGGATCTTCAGAAAGTGGGTTTTTACGATCCGATAAAGAGTCAAACTTATTTAAACGTTCCCGCTATTCTATATTTCCTTGAAAAAGGCGCTCAACCTACAGGAACCGTTCATGATATTTCAAAGAAGGCAGAGATTTTTAAGTAACCTCGCGTTAATTTAATTAAAAATTAAACGAAATAAAAGTATTGAAATAGAAAAAAAAAAAATAATTAACGACAAAAAGATTTTCTATGTGATATGGGAGGGATAGAAAAAAGATCGAGTGAGTAGATGAACTAAGAGAATCCCTAAAATTATAGGATTCTCCTCAATCCGGTGGTTGAAACTCCACAAAAAAAGAAAAAAGTCTAGCCTGCTTATTGTACCTTGACGGATATTGAATAAACTCACGATTTTCTTCTTATCCTTAGTTATTTCTTTTATCCACTATTCACCCAAACTTTTTATTATCTATGTAGTGCCAATCCAACACAAGTCTTTTTTTTTTTTTTTTTTTCTTGACGTTCATATTGACAATAGTGTATGGAATAAATATAATTCCATCGTGGATAAATAGATCTATTTATCTCCGACCCCCCAAAAAAAGTTTTATTTTTTCTTTTACTTATAGAAATCTAAAATTTTTATTTTTTTTTTTTTCTTGTGTTTCTAGTTTAATGTTTTGATGGGGTCGCGCAATCCAATCTCGTTATTTTGATTCCGATCGTATCTACACACCAAAATTACATTAATTCGGGTTGCTAACTCAACGGTAGAGTACTCGGCTTTTAAGTGCGGCTAGAATCTTTTACACATTTGGATGAAGGAACGAATTCGTCCATACCGTTGGTAGAGTTTGTAAGACCACGACTGATCCTGAAAGGGAACGAATGGAAAAAACAGCATGTCGTATCAATGAAGAACTCTAAGAGTACTTCCTCCTTACCGGATCAGTACAAAATTTTTTGAATTCTTAGATCGGTACAAAAATAGAAATTACTAGTGGGTCGAGTAAATAAATGGATAGAGCCATAGGGCTCCAATTATAGGGAAACAAAAAGCAACGAGCTTCTGTTCTTAAATTCGAATGATTTCCCGGTCTAATTAGACGTTAAAAATGTATTAGTACCTGATGTGGAAAAAGGTTCTCCCATAACCATACTAAGTGGATTCTCTATTTTTTTTATGAATCCTAATTATTAACTATATCCCTCTTCTAGAGTGGAGGCGAATGTGTAGAGGAAACGGTATATTGATAAACAGAATTGATTCTAAAGTCAAAAGAGCGATCGGGTTGCAAAAATAAAGGGTTTCTAACAATTTCCATATCCTAATAACAAACACAAAGCAATTGGATGGAAAAAGGGGGAATCCGTTGATTAGCTTATCTGTCTCCAGGGTTTTTATTTTTTTTTTTTTACTATATACCTTGTTTTGACTGTATCGCACTATGTATCATTTGATATGATAGCCCAAGAAATCCCCTGCCCTTGGTTAAAAGTTAAAATCTATTTTAAAATGGAAGAGTTACAAGGATATTTAGCAATAGATAGATCTCGACAACAAGACTTCCTATATCCACTTCTATTTCAGGAGTATATTTATGCACTTGCTCATGATCATGGTTTAAATGGATCGATTCTTTATGATTCTATCGATAATTTAGGTTATGACAATAAATTCAGTTCACTGATTGTGAAACGTTTAATTACTCGAATGTATCAACAGAAGCCTTTGGTTATTTTTGATAATGATTCTCAACAACATAAATTTGTGGATCATAAGAATCATTTTTATTCTCAAATGATATCAGAGGGCTGTGCAATCATTGTGGAAATTCCATTTTCACTGCAATTAATATCTTCCCTAGAAGGGAAAAAAGAAATAGCAAAATCTAAAAATTTACGATCAATTCATTCAGCATTTCCCTTTTTAGAGGATAAATTATCGCATTTAAATCATGTCTTAGATATACTAATACCCCACCCCATCCATCTGGAACTTTTGATTCAACCCCTTCGCTGTTGGATACAAGATATCCCCGCTTTGCATTTATTGCGATTCTTTCTTTACGAGTTTCAGAATTGGAATAATCTTATTACTCAAAAACAGAAATATATTTCTGTTTTTTCAAACGAGAATCGAAGATTATTCTTGTTCCTATATAATTTTCATGTATATGAATGCGAATCGATATTCCCCTTTCTCCGTAAACAATCTGCTCATTTACGATCAACATCTTCTAGCGCCTTTCTTGAGAGAACACATTTTTTTGGAAAAATAGAACATTTTTTGGTAGTTTTTCGTAATGATTTTCACACCATCCTCTGGGTTTTCAAGGACCTTTTCATACATTATGTCAGATATCAAGGAAAAGCTATTCTGGCTTTAAAGGGAACTCCTCTTCTGATGAATAAATGGAAGTATTACCTTATAAATCTCTGGCAATATAATTTCGACTTGTGGTCTCAACCAGATAGGATTCATATAAACCAATTATACAACCATTCCCTCGATTTTTTGGGCCATCTTTCAAGTGTACGACTAAAGCCTTCTGTGGTTAGGAGTCAAATGTTAGAAAATTCATTTATTATAGATATTGCTATAAAAAAGTTTTATACTATAGTCCCAATAATTA